AAATTAAGACATAAGAAACTTAGGAATTCTGGACTAAATCAATGGAAAAACTGGTTAAGAGGTCATTATCAATACGATTTATCTAAGAGTGAGGGGTCTAGATTAAGAGTACAAAAATGGCGAAATCAATGTCGTACAATTCAAAATCAAGATTTGACCAAAGCAGATTCATATGAAAAAGACCAACTAATTCATTATTAAAAACAAAATGATTACGAAGTATATTCATTATCAAATCAAGAAGATAATTTTCAAAAAAACGACTATAGATATAATCTTTTATCTTATCGATCTATTTATTATGAAAATAAGAGGGACCCATATATTTTATTTATGGATCACCATTCGAAACAAATAAGAATCGAAAACTTTATTTTCATTACGTTTTTTTTGATATACTAGACGGAGTATTTTTGGTACCTATCTATGATTTACTAGAAGAGGTTGTCCCTGATTATACTCTAGGAAAAACTAAGATTATGGATATGAAAGAAACTCCATATAAAAGAAGTACGGACAGAATTCGATTGGGAGATTATCAATTTATCTTTTTAAAAGGAACTCTATATTCAGGCCTGGATCAACGGAGATATGCCTATCGATATAGAAGAGTATCGAATATTCGAGTTTCACAGAGAGACGGACTATATAAAACCAAGCGCGGATAGCAAATATCGCGATTTGGGCATTTTGGATTTATCTGTTCAAAAAAAACCGATCTTGAGGCCTGGATCAAGGACGATTTCAACAATTTCAACAATAATAAAAATGCTAAGACCGGAACTAATAATTATCAATTAATTGATAGAAAAAGTTTTTTTTATCCTAAGATTTGTCAAGATCAAAACCTCAATTATATTGCGTTTTCGGAATCTAAATCGAAACCGATGGTTTTAAATTCACACAAAGCAAAACACAACTTTTGGTGGGATTGGATGGAAATGAATGAAGATACTCCTATATCGAATCTGGAACCTTGGTTCTTCCCACAATTGGTACTATTTTTTAATGCATATAAACCTAAGTCGTGGTTTATACCAAGCAAATTGCTTTTGTTGACTTTTACTTTTTATAGAAACAAAAGGGGATCTTATAGAAAAACGAAATATAAAAATCTTAAAAAGAGAAAGAAAGAGGAAGAAAAAACGAAAAAGGAAAAACCACTAGCGGGGGACGCTACGTTTTTTTCCTTCATGCGTAGGTCAAGAAATTCTATAAAGGAAACCGAATACGATAAATATACTCGAAAATTTCTTAGAGAAAGTTTAAATGATGTACCAACCCCCCCAAAATTTGCTGATAAGTACAGGTACAAGATAGGCCGAGAGAACTTGAAAAGGAAAGAGATCCTGCAAGAGTTGTTCTTTTTTCAAAGGCACCCAACTGTTCTCGAGGAATACGTAGGGCTAAGAACTATGTTCGCATATAATACGCTGTTTAAGCTGAAAGATCCACTGGACTTTTTTTCATACGCTATTGAAAGGAAAAAAATCAATGTGAAGGGACTAACGCGACTGCAGAGCGAGGTTATTAAAATCTGGAGTAAGCGGGGGCTGATGTGTGTCGAACCCCTTCGTCTGTCTGTAACAAATAATAGCCAGTTTATTATGTATCAAATCATAGCTAGTTAATTACTTCATAGGAGTAAGCGGCAAACTAATGAAAGATACCAAGAGAAACCATATTATTCCGATGACTCGAATGATTTGTATTATTTGAAGAAGATAATTAAATGCCGTTATCGAAGACAAACTGGGAATCTCTACATCAATCATTATGATTTGCTTATTCCTGAAAATTTTTTATCGTCTAGACGTCGTAGAGAATTGAGAATTCGAAATTGTTTCTATTTAAAAACTGGGCTGGGTATAGTGTGGATAGAAATCGAATATTTAGCAATGAGAGCAAGGGAGAGTGGTCAATATAGAGATCAAGTCCTAAAATGCAAATTTTTTCTTTGGCCTAATTATCGATTCGAAAATTTAGCTTATATGAATCGCTATTGGTTTGATACTAATAATGGCAGTCGGTTCAGTATGGTTAGGATATACATGTAACCACGATTGAAAATTAGTTGATGATACATTTTTCCTATATATCCTGTACCATATCTGGTATCTGAAAGCAAACAGATGTACATATGACTTGTCTTACATCTGATTCTAATATAGGAGACTAATCCAATGACGTATCAATTAGATCTAAAAATGAATCAAGAAAATCTTCTTCATTTTCGATTCCAATTTTTAGCTTTTGAAAATGAAAAAATGGACTATTCTTTTGTATCCCTATCCGAATCCAATTTTCAATTGGATTGATTAATTTTATCACATAAAATTAGGATTCCACTAGAATCGGCAGTATTCAATCCGATCTGATAGTATGGTAGAAAGAAATATATGAATCGTTTTTTCTACCATACTCTCTATTAGTATAGTATTATTAGAAAATATTCTATTATTATTCTAAAAGATTCCAAAATTTGTGTATACCAAATAAA